TATGCATTATATGGACAGAAATCAATCGACCGGGATCATTCAATACGACAGTATGAACACGATACCAAGGCAAACCCATGGAAATACCTCTTTATCAAAGAAAAATAGACACTATGTAACTTTATTGCATTAGAAAAAACTATGCTATTGATATTCTCTTTTCAGTGGATTATCTCGAAGCAAGGGTTAATGTTAATATTTGTATTTGTTCTATTCTGTTGGTACTAATGGAACAATTCTGTTCGTAGGAACAAAGATAAACAGATCTATTCTATACCCAATAAGTACCAATACGCAATGGGGGTTGATCCCATTTTCTATGAGTGAATGCACCCATACTTGTTCATCATTCGAAGGCCCTATTCGTAAAAATTTTCCTTTATTCATTCTGTCTTCTTTTATGAACTTATCCAATCTAAGGATAAAATATGATGAAGGCCAATATTATGAAGACAATAAACTCATTGTTACGTTTCCATACCAAAGTGAAATAAAGTACTAAATTCTTTTTTCTGTTTTTTTATGCCTATTGGTGTTCCAAAAGTGCCTTTTCGAAATCCTGGAGAGGACGATATATCTTGGATTGACGTATAGTGCGGCTTGTCAGATATATTGGGTCATATGGTATTTTCCCGTTCTCTCCCTCGATCGAGATATCCTCTGTTTCGCCCAAGAAAGATTGATTGAATCATCAACAATTTGGAGCGTGAAGTTCAATTAGATCCATTTTATTTTTGGGGGGATCCAGATTAATATTATCAAATAATTTATGGTTGGCTTAGTTGGATCAATAAAATGAAGTATACAGGCTCCGTTTATAAAAAACCCAATTGGTAATATATGATTACTATATTGTATCATAAATGATTTTATTTATAAATAGAAATAGGAGTGATCTCAAACTGTTAATCAATCGAGTAATAGGATGAATACGTCGAATATTTGGTGAAGACATGAAATAAATAAAAAAAGGAAGTTGTAGTAAAAAGAAGTGGTATTGGGGGCATTTGTCCTATATGTGCAAATCGAAGTCGATCGGATCTTTACCCGGAGTAGAGCATAAACCTAAAAAAATTAAGAAGGCCCATTTAGAAACAAGAAAATGACATCGTGATTTGGATCGGATCTCGATGAGACAATACATCAATGATAAGTTAGTTCGATAAGTTTAATGAATTCTTTTTTTTTTTATTTTATATATATTTATATATATTATATGGAAGGGTCAAAACTCATCTTTCTTGAAAAATCGAAGAAAAAGCCCCCTCGTTTTAGAAAGAGCTTGCTATGAAAAAAAAGAGGGCTGGAATCTACACATTGATTCTTTTTCGCGATTTTTTTTAGAACCGTATGCATCAAAAGGTGCATGTACGGTTCCTGAGGGATACAATTTTATCCTAATCAACCGACTTTATCGAGAAAGATTACTTTTTTTAGGCCAAGAGGTTGAGAGCGAGATCTCGAATCAACTTATTGGTCTTATGATATATCTCAGTATAGAGGATGAAAACAAAGATCTGTATTTTTTTATAAATTCTCCTGGCGGATGGGTACTACCCGGAATAGCTATTTATGATACTATGCAATTTGTGCCACCAGAGGTACATACAATATGCCTGGGATTAGCCGCTTCAATGGGATCTTTTATCCTGGTCGGAGGAACAATTACCAAACGTCTAGCATTCCCTCACGCTTGGCGCCAATGAGTTTTTTATTTGATAGAAAAAAGCAGACTATGCCTTCGCCATATGAAATATGAATATTAAGTAATAATAGCATGGCACTTCGAATTCGATATGAGAAAATTCTTTATTGTTTTTTTTTCAAAACATTAGATTATGTATCGAAAGAGAAGTATGAGATAAAGGGTATTTCCGATTTTATCTTATCTATCGGGGGTCCGTTTCAGCGTCACAAACTTTTTGTTTTCACACCAGAAGGCTCTTAACAATCTTTATGTTATGAAAGGATACGAAAATAAAAAATAATCTTATTTGGTTCTTATTTTATTTGATCAGATCAAAAAGAAACTTTGGGATTGCTGAATCATAGAGGAAATAAATATATAACGTAACGGAGCCATCATAGTATTTTTTAACTTCTCCGAAAGGAAGGGTGGTAATTGGATCATTTACCGATCTGGATCTGACAGATCCTACATTTTTCGATGGCAGGTAAAAGTCAATTCCATTGTAGAGCCGTATGCAATTCGCAAAAGATGCCTGTACGGTTGTTCAATTCTATCTTTTTTTCTTGTTATTCTTTATCTCTTCTCTTCGACTCATCATACGAGATAGAGAAATCATTTATTATGTTATATCATCAGGGTAATGATCCATCAACCGGCTGCCGCTTTTTATGAGGCACAAGCCGGAGAATTTGTCATGGAAGCGGAAGAACTACTGAAACTGCGCGAAATCATCACAAAGGTTTATGTACAAAGAACGGGCAAACCCTTATGGGTTGTATCCGAAGACCTGGAAAGGGATGTTTTTATGTCAGCAACAGAAGCCCAAACTCATGGAATTGTTGATCTTGTAGCGGTTCAATGAAAAAAGAAAGGATTTCGTGCAAATCCGTGATTTGAGATCTTCTTACCGGGTTTCATTTTCATTAAATTAAATAAAATGGGGGTAATTCATAATCATCCGGTTAGGATCGATCTAAACCAGTACATTATGTATATGATTCAGCATGCCAACTATTAAACAACTTATTAGAAACACAAGACAGCCAATCAGAAATGTCACGAAATCCCCCGCTCTTCGGGGGTGTCCTCAGCGCCGAGGAACATGTACTAGGGTGTATGTGCGACTCGTTCAGATCATGGACTGGGACGAAAAACAACTTTTCCAGTATCAATGATCAGTACCAGTGAATAGAATGGAAGAACTCCATTCACTATCTAAACTAAAAAAAAAAAGATCTATCATATTCCCCTATTGTGTATTGTGTATGAAATTTATGGTTTCCGTCGGTGCAAATACAATCACCTAAATTTAAGATAATAAGCAATTCCCCATTGGCAAAAGGGTTATCCATTAAGCGGGGAAAATCAGCAGAAAGATTGGGCTCCCACTCTTGCAAGAACGGACTAACAGGGTCAGCTACTTAGCTAACCTTCATAATTAAATACCGTTACTGTATAGGTAGATCTCATTGTGAAAGACCTATTACTGGATAATTCATGGGTAGAGCCAAAGAGTGTGAACTGTACAAGTTACCAATAAGATTTATTAAATGAAGGAAGGAGCTCCGGTGTATAGAAAGGACCTCACCGTTTAAGAAGTAACCATAGAAACGATGGAACCCACTATTTCTTTATCCATTTAATTTCAAATTGACTACTTTTTTAGTTAATTTACTATGTTTTTGATACCTAGTATCAATACTATTTCTTATTTCGAGGTGAAATGCATAGAAAAAAGAAAAAAAAATCGTGGTCGGGAAGGTTATAGTAGCAAAAGCCATTGGAATTTTTATTTTATACATTGGAAGAATCCGCTTTGTTATTAATAGACCAGGAAAGGGTACAAGGATAACTGAAAGAAAGGAAATCAATTAGTTATTCATCAAAGTTTCATTTATTCAATGACCAGAACTAGACGAGGATATATAGCTCGTAGACGTAGAACAAAAATTCGTTTATTTACATCAAGCTTTCGAGGAGCCCATTCAAGACTTACTCGAACTATTACTCAACAGAAAATCAGAGCTTTGGTTTCGACTCATCGGGATAGAGATCGGCAAAAGAGAGATTTTCGTCGTTTGTGGATCACTCGGATAAATGCAGTAATTCACGAGAATGGGGCATCCTATAGTTATAGTAGATTTATACACGATCTGTACAAGAGGCAGTTACTTCTTAATCGTAAAATACTTGCACAAATAGCTATATCCAATAGGAATTGTCTTTATATGATTTCCAATGAGATCATAAAATAAAGAGATTGTAAAGAATTCACCGGAATGATTTAATGATTTAAATAAATGGAGTTCCCCGGAGAATGAACTCCGGGAAGGTAGATTCTAAATTAGTATGATAAAATATGATAAAGTCGTCAAAATGAAGGAATATGTTCAATAAAAAAAAAAAAGGATTTCTTCTTCTTCCCCGATTATTTTTGTTTCTTACAACACAACAATCAAATCTCGATTCTTAGATTTTTCGAACAAAACATCAAATCTGCGTTTGAGTTCGAATTGGAATTTCGATTCAATTGAAGAGTAAGCCTATTTATTTCTGGTTCTAAGACCAGTAGTTCTAGCGGTCGACTCGGTTCTTTCAAATTGTTTCTCATTATTAAGAAAAGGTAACGAAGATAAAATACGAGCTTGTTTTATAGCAATAGTAATTAATCGTTGTTGTTTCAAAGTCAATCTATTCACTCGTCTAGATAATATTTTTCCTTGTTCACTAATAAATCGACTAATTAAACTCATGTTTCTATAATCAATTCGATCCCCCGATTGGATCGGGGGCAAACGCCTACGAAAAGATCGCTTGGATTTAAGAAAAGGTCGCTTGGATTTATCCATGGTTTGTTTATTCCTTATCCCGAAAATCCTATTTCGTTCGGATCAAAAATGAATTAGAATTCAGAAATAGGATTTGGTTTATTTCTATTTAAATATATGTTATATATATTATATAATATTATATACTATATTATTTTACTATATTATTTTTACTGTTCCTTGGAAGGGTGACACCTCGGTTCGATCTATTTTTTTATCTCCCCATGAATCGTATGTTTATAACAATAGGGACAGAATTTTTGCAATTCCAATCGACCGGGCGTATTGTGTCGATTTTTTTCAGTAATATATCTGGAAATGCCTGTTGATTCCTTATTAACACCGCCTCGTACACAACTAGTACATTCCAAAAGAACCCTTATTCGGGCATCTTTACTCTTGGCCATGAACCTCCTTTGTTTTTTTTTATTCATTCAAGTCTTCTATTTTCGATCCGAAGAAAGTAAGGAAAAAAAATAGAAGTTGCTAACTCAAAATCCAATTATGATATGAAGGATTTCGTTGTAATCAATATCAATAGAGTAATAGTAAATAATAAGTAATACAATGATTTCTAACTATAACTATATTTCTAATCGCAGTACAGTATTTAATTTAAGGATCTTGTATGATACTCTTGCACTAGACCAACATTTACATTTACGTTTTCCCTCTATTCTTAATTTGATTCGAGTCTGAACCCGAGTTTCGCTGAGGTTAAATCCACTTTTATTCTTTCTCTTACTCGTCCCTTATAAAATTCTAAAAAAGAGAAAAAAAGAGGAGGGGGAAAGGAATTAGTCACAGATATTTGATTGTATCTCTAATATTCTTCACCCCTTCTCATGTTAATTAAAAAAAGGGAATGTCAACGCATCCGGGAATAAACGATTAATCTCTATCAATAGACCTGCTAAGGACCCGAACCATATAGTACTTAGTACCGGTGCCGTGGAAAGATATGTTTTTAGATCTCGCATTTAAAATCCTCCTTATTTATTGTAATACATAATGGTAATACATATATGATCAGATGCATATGGACCACTTGTATTTGTACACAGAATTCCCGATTCAAATTGAAGATTCGCTAGATAAGATTTTCTTTTTCTTAAAACATAAAAAGAAGTTTCTTTACTCCTGAGCATTCCCCAAAAATATTCATTTATTTTTTATTTCATTTTTAGGGTGGGTTTCATATTTTATATGTATATAAGTCTTTTATTATTATATGTTAATATATAATAATATGATAAAAAAAAAAAGAAGAAATGGGAAGAAAAATTGTGTATATCAATGGAGGAAATAAGGATGTGGAAAACAAGACAGGTATTCTCTACAATGACACTGTAGACCAATTGAAAGGGATGTAGCGCAGCTTGGTAGCGCGTTTGTTTTGGGTACAAAATGTCACGGGTTCAAATCCTGTCATCCCTACCTATTACTTCTCCTCTGAGCAGTAACGAAGAATCAATTGAGATCAATTAAAATTGGATATACATAATTTTTCATTTTATGATACTATAATAGTATATGCATACAAGATGTGTTGGAGTTGAGTTACAAAAAGAATCCTTTTCTTTATAGTCTTATCTATTGTGATAAGAAAACGCTCTTAGTTCAGTTTGGTAGAACGTGGGTCTCCAAAACCCAATGTCGTAGGTTCAAATCCTACAGAGCGTGATTCCGTTTTTGTTAGTTGGAATTACACTGAACTAACTTCACTAACTTGAACAGCAATCTGAATTTGACCTCCTGTGGATTAAAGAATAAAGAAAAGAGGAGGTCAATCAAAAAAAGAGATGTTAATTAATCAAAGGTCCAACTGATCACCACGTCTGTATTGTAAATATGCAGTTACGAATAATCCAGCCAAAGTAATAGGAATTAGACCTAAGACGATTCCAAATAGAAAAACTTCAATCATTTCATTTCAATTTGTTTGAAAAGGGGAAAAGAGAGGTAATATCTATCCCTAAATCTTAATCCGAATTGCCCATGAATCGCAATGACCAAGAATTGGCAATTGACACGGTAAGGAACTCATAGAATACATGGAATCTCACGGAAAGGTTTCTCTTTATGAATTGTTTATTCGATTAATTTCAAATAAGTCGTATCTTGCTTAGACCAATAAATAGGACTGAGGTTATAGTTGAAGCCGCTAGTAGAAAACCGAAATAACTAGTTATAGTAGGCATGAAGGAGCTAAATGAAATATGTTCTTTATTATACATATGTTTATAAAGCACTTACCTAAGTTTCCATTTTTGCGAGATACGAGGATAAACAAAAATACCAATTGAAAGAATAAGTTAAATTGAAAGTTTTTGATTCATCAATCAATTATTATAGGCGGCACTAACAAAGATAGAGTGACAGAGGTATAAAAAGAAATCGATTCATTATCTGTGGCATCTACCCATACCGTGATTCCGAATCAACAGATTCATTGAGCAACTCTTGAGTAAACTAATAATAAAATAAGAACTGTGCCGTGTAACTTCGTTCAAAAATGAAACTTTCTTTGCGTCACTATGAAACAAAATTAGAAAATCATTTCTATTTTGATCATTTCTTTTTTAATTGTATCGAATACATTTTATATTTTGGAACGAAGAGTGCCCTTATAACAATAAAATCTTTTCTTTTACTTTTTACTTTAATTTTAACTCATTAGATTCAATAGTAGGTTCATTCACATAGTATCTCGAATGAGAAAAAAAAAAAGATATCGCACGATCAGATCACTCGAAAAAATAAAATCTGTATTTTGGTTCAATTAGATTCTAAAAAATTCCTATTATCTTTTCCTTTATAGGTTCCACATTTTGTCTTTCCATATTATAACTTCTAGTTAGGTAGTTAGGTCAAGAAAGAACCCTTAGATCTAATACAACAATGCGTGCTTCGCGAATATTGATTGTTCCCATTATTTTATTCATTGTTCTCTTTCTTTCATCGAATACTATCTACTACTGT